CCGCGTAGTCCAAAGAGATATGAAAATGAAAAACAAAAGCTTCACTGTTCAAATTTTTAATTTTAATATCAGAATAGTGGATATAGTTATGATTCAAGGGGTTAGGTCCACTTACTTTTTTCTTTTGTTGATTTCTAATTGATTATATTGCAATAATATAATAAAAAATAGGAAATTAGGAATATTTTGAGATTCAAGCAGACAACGTATTATTGTTCAGTATAAACGTAATACTATTACGTATTATATATATTAAATATAATAAACATAATAGCAAAGGGTCACCCGTAATAAGTAATAACTATAATTCATTATAATTAAATAATTAATTAAAAATCAATTAAATTAATATAATTTGTTACTTTTTTTATTACAAATACAAATATAAAAAATATCTCTATTCTTCCTTTAAATATAAATACTACCGCGGGAGTTTTATGAAAAAACCAAAGCCCCTTATCGGATTTGAACCGATGACTTACGCCTTACCATGGCGTTACTCTACCACTGAGTTAAAAGGGCATGTTTGATTCAATTCCTGAATAAGGCGCGAGTCACTATATTATATATTTAATATTTAGTGTATATACATATTATATGTATATAAATAGATCTTTTACATATAGATATCTCTTATTAGATATCTCTTATGCGTTCGAATATATTTTATTTTAGACGTATAGTGGTTCACTCAGGAACGATAAATTTGATTTACATAATTGAGTTAAGTTATTAGGGTATACGTGTAAGTAAAAAAGGTTTTTTTTTACTTTCAAAAATATCAATGCAAGGAATTTTTTCAAGCCAGATGCTAATTGCCATCATAACGAAATTCATTTGATTGATATATGTACCTATCAATTCAACCTAAATCCAAAATATTTCATCGAATCATTAATAAAGCGATTATGCTTGTCCCCCACAAACCAAATTGTTAGAGAAAAAAATTTCTTATTTATTAAAAATAAATAATATTAACAATAAAAAAAAATAAAATAGATTTATTTATTGAATTATAGAATATTGATTTAGAATGAACGATTCAGAAATATAAATAATCAAAAAATTATATAATCGTGAAAGATAGAAAGATCCTTCGCATTGATTCATATGATTCCATTATATTGACAATTTTAAAAAACTATTCATACTATGATCATAGTATGATGGTGGTTGTGCACATATGCCCCCATCGTCTAGCGGTTCAGGACATCTCTCTTTCAAGGAGGCAGCGGGGATTCGACTTCCCCTGGGGGTAGGGTACTACGAAAGGAAGTGGATCATGGATTATCGCTAAGCCTGAATTGATTTTTCCCGGGTCGATGCCCGAGCGGTTAATGGGGACGGACTGTAAATTCGTTGGCAATATGTCTACGCTGGTTCAAATCCAGCTCGGCCCAATAATTCACTGATCCATCATGAAATGATATACCCCTTTTGTTGTTCTCTAGAAATGCTCGATCCCAATAGAAAAAACGTAAAATTTTCAGCTATTGATATATCTTATCTTTACCGCGATCGCTATTTATTTACATTCTAATGATCTAGACTCAGATCAAGATGTAAAGTCTAAGGAAAAGAGTAAAGAAAAAAGACCTTTTTCATTGAAAGATCGACTAGCCATTGATTTGGAAATAATGAAAATATTATGATTATTAGTAATCCATGCCGCTCGTGCTAAAGAACATATCCATATCGAAATTTTTTGAATGAAATCATATAAATATGTATACTGTACACTTTATTTTATAATGTTATTTCCTTGGGATTGTAGTTCAATTGGTGAGAGCACCGCCCTGTCAAGGCGGAAGCTGCGGGTTCGAGCCCCGTCAGTCCCGATGGATCCAAATCCAATAAAAAATACAGCAATTCATCCTTCCTTTTTTCTGTGAAAGGGGGTACAAATAGTATAATTTCATTTCCAACAGGAATACTTTTTATTTTTTCATTTCTTCTATTGTTTGTTTAGAACCAATGGTAAGCGTAAAGGCGGTTAGATGATACTTCATCAAATGGTTGTACAAGGAGGGCGCTGGTTTATAGAAAAGAAAGGATGAAAAAGAATGAAAAATTTAACTAAAAATAAAATAAATAAAATAAAATTAAAGGTGTTTTTGATTATATCAGGAATTTACGTTGGAGTTCGGTATGGATAAAAGATTTTCCTATCTTATAATATTCCATTCTTGACGATGATTCAATTTGTCAGATATTTTTATTCATGATATTGATCCGATTCGATTACATCAAGTGTAATTCATATTCATCCCATTGAATTTACAGACAAAAGATTTATCATCTCTATGGGATTAAATCCCGAGTTATTGCGAATTAAAGAAAAATTAAACAACGAAATTGAAATTATGGAAGTAAATATTCTCGCATTTATTGCTACTGCACTGTTCATTTTAGTTCCTACTGCTTTTTTACTTATAATATACGTAAAAACAATAAGTCAACGTGATTAATTTGAATTAAACTTGTGACTTTTTAGTTCTTATCAATAGAAGAAATAAAATAAAAAGGATTCAAATTTCGCGTTTTAAATGAAATGATCGAACTATACTCAGCAGTATTCTATGAGATACTAGATAGTGTGGTAGAAAAAAATTTATCTCCCATACTATCTAGTATTGTTATTATACTGTATAAAGTTTGTTGTATGAAGATACAGGTTAATTTAATATATATATTAATCGACATTATTATATTCATATATGGAATTGATATATAGATATCAATTCCATATATAATGTACAGAGTTTTATGTTCTAATTCTATTTCTTTGCTTCATCTATTTCTATTTGATTTGTGTTGATTCCAATTAATCTGAAATAATCCCAAAGACAGCTTTTACTTTACGATTCTAATTCCTATTCCTAGACTTCTGATTATTTTTAATAGGAATTCCGATATCCATTGAAAGAAAGATTCAAATCAATGAAGGAATAAGGGGTATGTTTATACCATAATAAAGTAATCTTATTCTTAGCATTCCGAAGTAATTGATTGAGCAGTTGATAGAGGATCCAGGGTTTCATGGGAACTTCTTCGGATTTCGAAATAAAAATATTTTCAAATTTAATTTTGAACGTGAAATAGTCAAATTAAAAAAAAGTATTTCCAGAACAGAACGATCTATAAAAAAAATTGATACAGTTTGATTCCTAAACTCAATTAGTAGTATTTCTAGAGTCCACTTCTTCCCCATACTACGAGTGAAAGGGAAAATGTAAAGACTACCATTAAAGCAGCCCAAGCGAGACTTACTATATCCATGTGAATTTTGTCCTCGATCTCTATGAAGGAATTATTCAATTATTGTTCACTAATAATAGTAGAATTTCCTGCGCATAGTCAAAAGGGGGAAGGGGATTCTGATCCAACACCATTGATGAAACAATCCAATAAATCCAATTCAATTAGAACAGTTCTTATAATTATAAGATTTCTAGTATAATCGGAAAACATTAAGCACAAGCAAAATATGCCGAGATAGCCTTTGAAGTAGCAGAAGTATCAAAGGAATGTTAATAACATGTCAGAATAATAAGACCTATTCTCTCTTTTGTCGCCTTTCATTTTCATTAAGTCAAAAATAAAAAATATAGAATCAAGATAGATCATTATATATCGAATACCCCTATTGTTATTGCTTTTTCATTTTTCCCATTTATTTAATATAAATTTTACCATCTCCGATCGGCCCTATGAAATAATTGAAGACGTCCTATTATGCTCTTGACTAGAGGTTATCGAAAAGGCAAAATTTATTTTTGTACTTTAATTTTTAACTTTATAGTTTATATATAAATAAGTAAAAGTACATAAACTATAAGTATATATAAGTACTTATATATAAGTAATAAAGAAAAAGCTAATTATACATTCAATCAAATTACTATTGATTGAATGCCAGAGTACTCATAAACTTTCCTGAGTAGGTATACAAAGTATCTTCTGTTCTTTCCACAACTAATAATTTAATTAGATTCCCCCTCGACCCTCCACTATCCAATCGAATTCAAGACTCAGCCAGTAGACACTACATTAGTAGTGGAAGGGCTATCATATAATATAAAAAGTTACCAGTTCTTTTTCATGACTATAAGCTTTCCTTAAACCCTAATTTATAGAACATAAACCCCCAGATACTTAGAATCAAGCAAGTATCCAGAGTCTTTTTCCTCCGCTTGTTTCTGCTGGAAAAAACTTGGCAAGTTATATCAGCAAAACAGAAGGTATTTCGACTCTTTTGTTAATCAGGCGACACCCGGATTTGAACTGGGGAAAAAGGATTTGCAGTCCCCCGCCTTACCGCTCGGCCATGCCGCCAAAACGATACAAAATATATGACAAAATTTCCCCTTTTGCTTTTTTTCTTGTACTTGTATTTTGCATCCCGTTTTCTTTAAAACCTTTCATAAAAGAAATCCTTACTTTTTTGTTTCAATTGGTTCAATCCCTTCGATTGATTGTAGCGTATCTTAAAATCCCAAATATCTATAACCATTATTTCACCTTTGAAAAATAGATATATGCTTTTCAGTCACAAAACCAAAAAATTAGGACAAATTTGAACCGTTAACTATTGATTGTAAATTCATGAACGATTCTTCAATTTGAATCTAAAACAGTGTTTCCTTTGTGTTTACTTAATGATATAAGTAAATTCAAATTGATACATAAGTAATCAGTTTTTATTTTTTTTTTTTCAAAAAAAAAAAATAAATAAATCCTTATCAATTTCAATTATAACAGCAATTATGGGTATATGTAAACCCGATAACAAAAAGAAAATTGTTACACAGATATTATCTAATTAGATATCTTATCTGTATATGATGTTTATAGGTAATTTTCACGAAATTATCGTGCTTCACTTTTTTTTACAATTTTTCTTGAATATATTGAATATATAAAAGATATTTTTTGATAAAGTATGGCAGGGGTTGTTCCGAATAAAGCTGTAATATAATAAATATATAAAAAAAAAAAGA